GATCGAAGTAATGGGTCTTCCTTTGTGGTGATAAATTGCCTACTTAACTCAGTGGTTAGAGTATTGCTTTCATACGGCGGGAGTCATTGGTTCAAATCCAATAGTAGGTAGGTAGGTAGAAAAATTACTAGATAGCATTGGACTTACTTCGCTTCGCTATCTAATAACTTTTTCTACCCCTCTTCCCTTTTTCTTTGTATCAACTAAACCTTTGGATTGTCTTCACTTCAATTGGATGGGGGAATCCAATTGATAGCCTCGACTCGTATCCTAGCTCGTCTGAGAGCTAGCTTCGCTTCAACCAATTCTTTCGTACCCTCAGCTCTACTCAAATTAGCTTCGGCTATTTCAAGTGCCTGTTGAGCTTCTTCCGGATCAATGTCACTACCCAGTTCCGCATCATTTCCTAAAATGATGATCTCATTATTAACTATTCTCGCAAAACCGCTCCACAGAACCGCCGTTAACCATTGGTCGTTGAGGAGGCGTATTCTCAAAGGACCCATATCTACAGCTGTGTTAATGGGGGCGTGGTTTGGTAATACGCCAATTTGGCCACTATTAGTAGATAAAATGATTTCTTTCACTTCACAATCCCAAATAATTCGCTTAGGAGTTAGTACATAAAGATTTAATTTCATTTCTTCAATTTGTTCTCCTCTTCTAAGTTTATAGCTTTCGTGCTAGCTTCATCGATGTTACCCACCAAATAAAAAGCCTGTTCGGGTAGGTCGTCTAATTCTCCGGAAAGGATTTGTTGAAATCCCCTAATTGTTTCTGCAAGACCAACATACTTTCCTGCAGAACCGGTAAAAACTTCTGCCACAAAGAACGGTTGTGATAAGAACCGTTCAATTTTTCGTGCTCTTGCTACAGTTAAACGATCCTCCTCCGATAATTCATCCAACCCAAGAATTGCGATAATGTCCTGAAGTTCTTTGTAACGTTGTAAAGTTTGCTTAACTCTTTGCGCAGTTTCATAATGTTCGTTGCCAACGATCCGAGGCTGTAACATAGTTGAGGTTGAATCTAAGGGATCTACTGCTGGATAAATACCCTTGGAAGCTAATCCTCTGGAAAGTACGGTAGTAGCATCCAAATGTGCAAATGTTGTGGCAGGAGCAGGGTCGGTCAAATCGTCCGCAGGTACATAAACCGCTTGGATCGAAGTTATAGATCCCTTTTTGGTAGAAGTAATTCTTTCTTGCAAAGAACCCATTTCTGTACTAAGAGTAGGTTGATAACCCACTGCGGAGGGCATTCTCCCTAATAAAGCGGATACCTCCGATCCTGCTTGAACAAAACGAAAGATATTATCGATGAATAGAAGCACGTCTTGCTTATTAACATCTCGGAAATATTCTGCCATAGTTAGGGCAGTTAAACCAACTCTCATACGAGCTCCCGGCGGTTCATTCATTTGGCCATAGACTAGAGCTACCTTTGATTCCTCAATATTTTTTTCATTAATTACTCCGGATTCCTTCATTTCCATATAAAGATCATTTCCTTCACGAGTTCGTTCCCCTACTCCGCCAAATACGGATACGCCTCCATGAGCTTTAGCAATGTTGTTGATTAATTCCATGATGAGTACTGTTTTACCTACTCCAGCCCCCCCAAATAGTCCGATTTTTCCTCCACGTCGATAAGGAGCTAAAAGATCGACCACCTTAATACCTGTTTCAAAGATGGAGAATTTCGTATCTAACTCGATAAAGGCAGGCGCAGATCTATGAATAGGGAATGTTGCACTAGTATCTACAGGACCCAAATTGTCAATAGGTTCCCCAAGAACGTTGAAAATTCGTCCGAGAGTAGCTCCACCGACTGGAACACTGAGAGGAGCTCCCGTGTCAATCACTTCCATTCCTCTCATCAACCCGTCTGTAGCACTCATAGCTACAGCTCTAACTCGATTATTTCCTAATAACTGTTGTACCTCACAAGTCACATTAATTTGCTTACCGGCAGTGTCTCTACTCTTGACTACCAAAGCGTTATAAATATAAGGTAACTTGCCTGGGGGAAAAGTGATATCCAGCACGGGTCCAATAATTTGATCGATACGCCCTGTGCTTTTTTCTTCAATTGTGGAAACCCCGGGACGAGAAGTAGTAGGATTGGTTCTCATAATTATCACATAATTTTCAAAAAAAAGGAATTTGTCGAAATTTTTCTTTTTTTCTTGTTGAATAATGCCAAATCAAATCCAAAAAACGAGCCAAAAATCCAAAAGTCAAAAGGAAATGAATTAGTTAATTCAATAAGAGAGAAAAGGGGACCAGGACTTGATTTCGTTGCCCAAGCGAATCCCATTCAATCGTTTACTCATGGAATGAGTCCGTTGGAAAGTTCAATCAATCTTTTTTTCATATACATTTCGCCTTTTGTGGAGGATCTGTCCCTACTCTACTTTCCTATCTAGGACTTCGATATACAAAATATATACTACTGTGAAGCATAGATTGCTGTCAACAGAGAATTTTCTTAGTATTTAGGTATTTACATTCAAAATAAGAAAGGGGCCTATTAAGAACTTGTAAAATAAGAATTAGGGATTGATTTGGGTTGCGCTATATCTATCAAAGAGTATACAATAATGATGGATTTGGTGAATCAAATCCATGGTTTAATAACAAACCATGTTAACTTACCATAACAACAACTCAATTCCTATCGAATTCCTATACTAGAATTCCTATAGGATAGAACATACACAGGGTGTACGCATTATATATGAATGAAACATATTCATTAACTTAAGCATGCCCTCCATTTTCTTTAATGAGTTGATATTAATTGAATATCCTTTTTGTTTTAAAAGATTTTTGCAAAGGTTTCATTTACGCCTAATCCATATCGAGTAGACCCTGTCGTTGTGAGAATTCTTAATTCATGAGTTGTAGGGAGGGACTTATGTCACCACAAACAGAAACTAAAGCAAGTGTTGGATTTAAAGCTGGTGTTAAGGATTATAAATTGACTTACTACACCCCGGAGTATGAAACCAAGGATACTGATATCTTGGCAGCATTTCGAGTAACTCCTCAGCCGGGGGTTCCGCCCGAAGAAGCAGGGGCTGCAGTAGCTGCCGAATCTTCTACTGGTACATGGACAACTGTTTGGACTGATGGACTTACCAGTCTTGATCGTTACAAAGGACGATGCTATCACATCGAGCCTGTTGTTGGGGAGGAAAATCAATATATCGCTTATGTAGCTTATCCATTAGACCTATTTGAAGAGGGTTCTGTTACTAACATGTTTACTTCCATTGTGGGTAACGTATTTGGTTTCAAAGCCCTACGCGCTCTACGTCTGGAGGATCTGCGAATTCCCACTGCTTATTCAAAAACTTTCCAAGGTCCGCCTCATGGTATCCAAGTTGAAAGGGATAAGTTGAACAAGTACGGCCGTCCTTTCTTGGGATGTACTATTAAACCAAAATTGGGATTATCCGCAAAAAATTATGGTAGAGCGTGTTATGAGTGTCTACGCGGTGGACTTGATTTTACCAAAGATGATGAAAACGTAAACTCACAACCATTTATGCGCTGGAGGGACCGTTTTGTCTTTTGTGCCGAAGCTATTTATAAATCACAGGCCGAAACCGGTGAAATCAAGGGACATTACTTGAATGCGACTGCAGGTACATGCGAAGAAATGATGAAGAGAGCTATATTTGCGAGGGAATTAGGGGCTCCTATTGTAATGCATGACTACTTAACTGGGGGATTCACCGCAAATACTAGTTTGGCTCATTATTGCCGCGACAATGGCCTACTTCTTCACATTCACCGGGCAATGCATGCAGTTATTGATAGACAGAAAAATCATGGTATGCATTTTCGTGTATTAGCTAAAGCATTGCGTATGTCTGGGGGAGATCATATCCACGCCGGTACAGTAGTAGGTAAGTTAGAAGGGGAACGCGAAATGACTTTAGGTTTTGTTGATTTATTGCGCGATGATTTTATTGAAAAAGATCGTGCTCGCGGTATCTTTTTCACTCAGGACTGGGTATCCATGCCGGGTGTTATACCGGTGGCTTCAGGGGGTATTCACGTTTGGCATATGCCAGCTCTGACCGAAATCTTTGGAGATGATTCCGTATTACAATTTGGTGGAGGAACTTTAGGACATCCTTGGGGAAATGCACCTGGTGCAGTAGCTAATCGGGTGGCTTTAGAAGCTTGTGTACAAGCTCGTAACGAAGGACGCGATCTTGCTCGTGAAGGTAATGAAATTATCCGAGCAGCTTGCAAATGGAGTCCTGAACTAGCCGCAGCTTGTGAAATATGGAAGGCGATCAAATTCGAGTTCGAGCCGGTAGATAAACTAGATAAGTAGATAAAACTAGATATAAGGAAGGTCTAAATAAAAAAGAAGCGAAATAGAAAGAGAAAAAATAAGTTACGAAATGCAGTAATTCTTCTTTATTCTTCTAATTGATTGCAATTAAACTCGGCTCAATCTTAAAAAAAAGATTGAGCCGGATAAAAATGGATCTTGATACGATCATGAGACTTGACAAATCGAGATTCCTCTATTCTATATATTTTGAATATATAAAGGTATATTACAATAAATAAATACAAATATAGTATTATCATATGATAATGGAATAAAATACGCAGTATTTACAGAAAAAGGTCTTTATTTATTGGGAAAGAATCAATGAAAAAAGATTAGGAATCGCAACGCTACTATACGCGTCCGGAGGAGTATTTTTAATAATATTCTTTATAATCCATTCTTGCGTCTTGCGCGGAGTCTTACTAATAGGACTTCGCTACACGGGACGGGTCTTCATCGAAAAGCTAACTCCACCCGGCATTTTCATACCCTTTGGGTGGTATATCGCCTTAAAAAGTCTAAGGGGGTAGTATGAGATCTGTAGTAAGTAAGAGAATTTGCCCTTTGATTTTTATTGAGTATGCTATTTTTCTGCCTTTACCGCGCATTATTGTATGAGCTTCTAGAGGATAGAGGACCGCGTATGCAGGAAGAAAATTACAGCTTAATAAAAAAGTCTAAAAAAGCTTCAACTTTATGGCACTATCAATCAACTAAAAAGCCCTATGTATGAATCCTTACAACCGGTGGGATAGGATAAGAGCTAGTTTTGGTATACTGGAGCTGGGGGATATCCTTATTTCAAAACCTGACGCGCATCTTGCGTTTGTAGGGGTCCGAGAGTGGTTGAAGAAGTATTGCATGTGGAAGTAGGTAGACCAAACTTATTTAGGATTCGAAATGGGTGCATTCGACTAAAAGTCGTACTGAGACCTTTTTAAAAGGGTATTCTGAAAGAAGTATTTCATTTTAACAATCGCTTTCTTTTGAATCAAATTTCAAGTTCGATTAGAAGGATAGAAAGGCCGTGAGGACGGGAAAAGAAAAATCAAATCTTTTAAATTTTAATTAATTCTCTTTTTTTTTGCAATTTTCTTATTATCCATTCCATTCTTTTTTTTTATAGAATACTATAGAATACTTTAGTATTCTATAAAAAATCTTTATTTTGCAAACTAAAAAATACAATAGTCAATATTCCTTATAATAGATATACTTAATTATATTATAAGAATCTTAAGATATTTTTCGAATAGATAGAAATAGTAAATTTGAATTGAGACACCTATTCTATGACGGATTTTAACTTACCTTCTATTTTCGTGCCTTTAGTAGGCTTAGTATTTCCGGCAATTGCAATGGCTTCTTTATTTCTTTATGTGCAGAAAAATAAGATTGTCTAGAACCGACGGGGGCGAATTTTCTCAATGTATTTCCACGCAGGATCATAATACAGATATTTTTTAGTGTAAGTAATATAATATGGTAGGGTATGTGGCTCTTTCTACACACAAACGAAAAACGGCTATGGATGCGGATATAGGCTACGAGCATAAATGCATGCATATGCGGAGCCGGGTATAGCAATAGCGAGTTTTATTTTAAGTGGATCAACGAATATTTTTTGAATAGAAAGTCAATGTATCTAACCAATTATTTCACAGGAGCACTCGTTGCTGAAGGCGATTTCAGAATCAAAAAAAGTAAAGTCAAAAAAATTTAGCTTATTCTCTCAATTTCAATCGACCGCTGCTGGATTTAGTATGTCTAATATGAATTGGCGATCAGAACACATATGGATAGAACTTCTAAAAGGTTCTCGAAAAAGAGGTAATTTTTTCTGGGCCTGTATTCTTTTTCTAGGTTCACTAGGATTCTTATCGGTTGGGGCTTCCAGTTATCTTGGTAAGAATATGATATCTCTACTTCCATCTCAACAAATTCTTTTTTTTCCACAGGGGGTCGTGATGTCTTTCTACGGAATCGCGGGCCTATTCATTAGCTCCTACTTGTGGTGCACTATTTTGTGGAATGTAGGCAGTGGTTATGACCGATTCGATATAAAAGAGGGAATAGTGTGCATTTTTCGTTGGGGATTCCCTGGAATAAAACGTCGCGTCTTCCTTCGATTCCTTATGCGGGATATCCAATCAATTAGAATTCAGGTTAAAGAGGGTCTTTATCCTCGTCGTATCCTTTATATGGAAATCCGGGGCCAGGGGGTCATTCCCTTGACTCGTACTGATGAGAAGTTTTTTACTCCACGAGAAATAGAACAAAAAGCTGCCGAATTGGCCTATTTCTTGCGTGTACCAATTGAAGTATTTTGAGTACCGATTGCATTTTTTTGAAATGAATTGAATGAGGACGAATTGGAAGAAGATTTTCTCAACACGGGGAGGAGGTCCCTTCGAAATTGGATTCCTTATTGTAAGGGGATTTTCGAGTATTTATCTAAAGGAAGGAACAAACGAGGATAAGAGAAAATTGCTTCTAATTTGTTTTGTCCAAGTGAGATATATGGCATAATATTTTTCCATTTTCATCCGAAAGCACTTTTTTTTATTCTATTTCTCTATTCCACTCCATCTAGATCTAAGAAAGAACCCAATGCAATGAAATTCCACTAGTATACAAAAAAGAGAAATAGATACAAGGTATCAAACCTTGTTATAGAATTTTTGCTTCAAAGAAAAAGAAATATCATATAGAGTCAGCGAATGAAATAGAGTCAGCGAATGAAGCGGATTCATTAACAACTCAATTTACAGATCAAAAATGAAAAAAAAGAAAGCATTGCCTTCCTTCCTATATCTTGTATTTTTCGTACTTTTGCCCTGGGGGGTCTCTTTCTCTTTTAACAAATGTCTGGAACTTTGGATTAAGAATTGGTGGAATACCAGGCAATCCGAAACTATCTTAACTGATATTCAAGAGAAAAAGGTTCTAGAAAGATTCATAGAATTAGAAGAACTTTTTATCTTGGACGAAATGATAAAAGAGAAACCGAAGACACATGTACAAAAACCTCCTATAGGAATACACAAGGAAATAATACAATTGGCCAAAATAGATAATGAGGATCATCTCCATATCATTTTGCATTTCTCGACAAATATAATATGTTTGGCTATTCTAAGTGGTTCTTTTTTTCTGGGTAAAGAGGAACTTGTCATTTTGAATTCTTGGGTTCAGGAATTCCTCTATAACTTAAATGACTCAATAAAAGCTTTTATTATTCTTTTAGGTACTGATTTTTTTGTTGGATTTCACTCCACCCGCGGTTGGGAACTACTAATTCGTTGGGTCTACAATGATCTTGGATGGGCTCCTAACGAGCTAATTTTCACTATTTTTGTTTGTAGTTTTCCAGTGATTCTAGATACATGTTTGAAATTTTGGGTCTTTTTTTGGTTAAACCGTCTATCTCCTTCGCTTGTAGTCATTTATCATTCAATTAGTGAAGCATAAACTCATTCGATCTCCTGATATTAATCAAATTAGCATCTTTCTTCTTTTAGAAAGAATTTTCCTTTTTAGCAAAATTCTTTCTATTTCTACCTGCTCAAGGTATTCATCATTCTAGTACAACTGTTGCAGTAGAATGACAACAGACTCGTGTATAGGGAACTAGATTAGCTTAGCTACCTATCTAATTTATTGTAGAAATTCCGGGATCTGCGATTGGACATGGAAAATAGAAATACTTTTTCTTGGGTAAAGGAACAGATGATTCGATCGATTTCTGTATCGATCATGATATACGTAATAACTCAGACATCTATTTCAAATGCATATCCCATTTTTGCGCAGCAGGGTTATGAAAACCCACGAGAAGCAACCGGACGAATTGTATGTGCCAATTGCCATTTAGCTAATAAGCCCGTGGATATTGAAGTTCCCCAAGCTGTGCTTCCCGATACTGTATTTGAAGCAGTTCTTCGAATTCCTTATGATATGCAACTGAAACAAGTTCTTGCTAATGGGAAAAAGGGAGGGTTAAATGTGGGTGCTGTTCTTATTTTGCCCGAGGGATTCGAATTAGCCCCGCCCGACCGTATTTCTCCTGAGTTGAAAGAAAAGATAGGAAATCTCTCTTTTCAGAGTTATCGTCCCGATAAAAAAAATATTCTTGTGATAGGCCCTGTTCCCGGTCAGAAATATAGTGAAATCATCTTTCCCATTCTTTCTCCCGATCCTGCTACGAAGAAAGACACTCATTTCTTAAAATATCCCATATATGTAGGGGGAAACCGAGGAAGGGGACAGATCTATCCTGATGGTAGTAAGAGTAACAATACGGTCTATAATGCTACGTCAACAGGTATAGTAAGAAAAATACTACGTAAAGAAAAGGGGGGATATGAAATATCCATAGTCGATGCATCGGATGGACGTCAAGTGATTGATATTATACCTCCCGGGCCAGAACTTCTTGTTTCAGAAGGGGAGTCGATCAAGCTTGATCAACCATTAACAAGCAATCCTAATGTGGGAGGGTTTGGTCAGGGGGATGCAGAAATAGTGCTTCAGGATCCATTACGCGTCCAAGGTCTTTTATTCTTCTTCGCATCTGTTATTTTGGCACAAGTTTTTTTGGTTCTCAAAAAGAAACAGTTTGAAAAGGTTCAATTGTACGAAATGAATTTCTAGGTCCCGGGATTTCTTACCATCAAGTTGGGAAAAAGTCGCGATTTATTGGCGATTGCTAGAATTATCTATGATCTATTTTGGAAATCCTTTTAGGAGGGATTGCTGGTCTTCTTAATCCTCTATTGGGCACAAGAAAAAGGCTTTTTTGCCTTTTTCTTGTGTCGATTCTTCTTGTATCGAAATAAGAATCATTTTTCTTCCTATTCGTCAAAGATTACTATTTCTTCTTTTCTTTATTCGGGTCTGTCTCTTGGACCTCTTTTGCTGAGGTTCAGGCGAGGTAGTGGACAAACAGAGGGAAAGAAAATATGGCGGGGGACAAATTTCTTGTGAGCAAATAGAATTGCTTGACTTGTTCAATTAAGTTCAACTTCGAACTTACAGAATTTTTGCAAAAAAAACGTATACTCTTCCATTGAAGGGTGGTTTTTCTTTTTAGCCTAGTTGAGTAGTTTTGATTAAGGTTTTATTAGTTTATTACTCTAAACTAAATCAATGATTTGCAGGATACTTCTTCCGTGGAATAAAATATGGAATCCTCGATTGATCCCTTCTTTCTTGTTGCTTCATAAGAGTGAATCAATTTCATGGGCGAAGGGCGGGGACTATAAATCAACCGATGGATTGCTTCACTAACATCATTAACAAACAAAAGAATAAATAGAGGGATTCTGACCATCAGAGCAAAGGTTTCTCTTTGTTATTTTTACAAATCGAAATAGGTAACCAATTTGTAGGTTATGGAATAGATTAAAGTCGCGTTATATTATAAGAGTAAGAAAAGAATTAGAGTAAGAATTACGCGGGTCCTTTCCGCTCTAATCAGATAAAGGGGGGTAAGGACCCGCTAAGCTCCTACTTTTTCATGTTTACAATCTGGTCCCTCCGATTACTATAGAGATGAACCCAATCCAGAATATGAACCGTAAAAGAAAACACCTATTAAACCAATCACAGGAATACCAGTTACAGTACCTATCAGCCAAAGAGGAATTCTTCCAGTAGTATCGGCCATTTCCCCTACTTTCCTCCACATTTTATCAAGTGGTCATGCTAGAGACAAAAACAGTCATGGATAGTTATAAGAATGGTATCCTTCCAAATGGGATAAGAGAATTCTTACTACTCTCTTTCTTTCTCTCAATTGAAGAAGTAATTGGAAAATAAAACAGCAAGTACAAAAATGAGTAATAAACCCCAGTATAGACTGGTACGATTCAATTCAACATTTTGTTCATTCGGGTTTGATTGTGTCATAGTTCTATAGTTGGAATTTGATTTATCGTTGGATAAACTGCATTGCTGATATTGATCCCAAGAAAAAAACAGTAGGTACGGCTAGTCCGTGAACAGCCAGCCATCGGACTGTAAAAATAGGATAGGTTCGGTCTATGGTCATTGAGGGCCTCCTAAAAGGATCTACTAAATTCATCGAGTTGTTCTAAAGAATCAAAACGGTTGGTTATTAACGGAATTCCTTGTCGGCTTTCCGTGAAATACTCGTTTGGCCGAGGACTTCCAAACACGTCATAAGCTAAACCCGTACTGACAAATAACCAACCCGCAATGAATAGGGAAGGTATAGTAATGCTATGAATAACCCAGTATCGAATACTGGTAATAATATCAGCAAAAGAACGTTCTCCCGTGCTTCCAGACATGCTGAGCTCCCCAAATTTTTGTACATTCAAAAAAGGAATTGATTCCGTAAAAGATGGGATCAACCAGTAAATAGAAAATTACTGATATTTCATCCTTGTGAGATTGTCAATTTTGTACCAAAGGTGTATTTTGAGTATACCGAATTAGTATAGCTATCCTTCCTATGGCACAGCAATCCAGTTTCGCTTGGTCCCGAAACATAATTCCTTTTTTCTCTTCTTTGTTCCTTGTCTATAGGTAAGCTATATGTTATTCAAGGCATCACAAGGACAAGTATATGCAAAATCTATCCCTTTTTCGTTAAAAGTTTTCTTAGAATCCAACCTTTCCCTTTAAGGAATTTAATTGGTTAGCATAATATAATATCTAATAAATAGAAAATAGAATAGTAGATAATCTGTTATGAAAGAAAGAAAACATTCTTTGAAGAATCAAGATTCGTAACCAATCCTTGCCTTATTTGTTGGATTAGGTCTAACTTTCTTGACTAAACTGCAAGAGTGGAACTTTACGAGATGAAATAGGGAAAGACAGAAGATAGAACTTAAAAGGATAATTGAAGTGATTCGTCTTCGAATCTACTTTGGTTGGGGGTTCAAAAAGGAATAAAAATAAAGTAAATTCAAGGAAGAGCTTTCCTTTTTTTAAGGGGCCCCTCGGGGGGTCGTGGAATGCTTTTCTTCTCCTCTTATTCCATTTATTCCATATGGAATACAATCAGTTAAAATAAGAAGGAATAGGGGAATATTCGACCATTTCAATTCTTTATTTATCCTTTATTCCAAAATTCTCCCAAAATCCAATTTCATTTTTCAATGGGGTTAGATGATCTAGTTCTTAATATTATTACTTTTGACAGATTCCACAACAAATCTCTTGATTCGGAATTAGGGACTCATGTCGCATCTGATGAATCGATTTTCTTTTACACTTCTGTATCTCACTCGATCTTGTTTTTTAGTATTATCTAAAATAACCGATGAATTATGAATTTTCCATAACTTAGGTAAGTGCTTTACCAACATATGTAGTGTAGTAAAAAAATAAATTGAATTTAACCCTTTCATGCTTACTATAACTAGTTATTTCGGTTTTCTACTGGCTGCTTTAACTATAACCCCAGCTCTATTTATTGGTTTGAACAAGATACGTCTTATTTGAAATGAATTGAATGAATAAGTCAGAAAATAAAAATCTTTCTTTTGGATTCCTGGTATTCTACGACTCTTTTCCACACTAATTACCAATTCTTTTCTTGGTCATTGAGATTCGTGTATAATTTAGACTACTATTTAGGGATAGATCGTACCTCTTTTTTTTATCCCCTCGAACAAATCGAAATGATTGAAGTTTTTCTATTTGGAATCGTCTTAGGCCTAATTCCTATTACTTTAGCGGGATTATTCGTGACTGCGTATTTGCAATACAGGCGTGGGGATCAGTTGGATCTTTGATTGAGTAATATTTCTTTTTTGATTGACCTCCTCCAGACCAGAGAGGAGGTCAAATTGGAGTTGCAATTCTACTTTGTTTTGTTAAGTTATTTTACTCTGCTTCGACATAAGATAGAAGGAATCACGCTCTGTAGGATTTGAACCTACGACATCGGGTTTTGGAGACCCGCGTTCTACCGAACTGAACTAAGAGCGCTTTCATTCAAAAAGAGAACCCTTTTCTACTCCTAACGTGTCTCACGTACGTATAGTATCCACAAATTCAAGTTATACCCACTTTACTTTAATCGATCTCCTCGCTACTGCCCATAAAGAAGAAAGAAGTAATAGGTAGGGATGACAGGATTTGAACCTGTGACATTTTGTACCCAAAACAAACGCGCTACCAAGCTGCGCTACATCCCTTTTCCAAATTGTTGTACAATGGCATTGTACACAATTCCTGTCTTGTTTTCCACATCGTAATTTTCTTCTCTTTCTCTATCTATATAGAACCCTCTTGTCATTTCTTCTTTTTGGTCTCATATAATCAAGTCAAGGAATGGTATACATCTAAAATCCAATCTAATTTCACCTATAAAAGAAAGATTACTATTCCTTGGTAATGTATAGGAAGAAGGGGTTATCCTTTTCTTTTTTAGGGATAGGAAAATCTCGTCTATACGTTTCATTCTATATCGTCTATATGGTTCATTCTATATATAGAATATTGATTTTGTTTTTTTAGTTAGGAATTTCGCCTAAACAAAAGAAATACAAAAGATCTTGGGCAAGAGTATCTGATCATATATGTATTCCAATAAGGAAGGAGGATTTTCAATGCGGGATATAAAAACATATCTCTCTGTAGCACCCGTGCTAAGTACTCTATGGTTTGGGGCTTTAGCAGGTTTATTGATAGAAATTAATCGTTTATTCCCAGATGCTTTGTCATTCCCTTTTTTTTCATTCTAGTTATTGCTATGCGAGGAATTCTTCGTGACATGGCGAAAATTTTCCCCTTTTTCAATCCTTTTTTTTTTTAGTATAGGAAGGAAAAAGAAAGAAAAGATGGATTGGGTTAAACTTCAGAGTCATGAAAAATTCGGTAAATCCCATTTTGGAAAACAGAAATTCAACAAAAAGCGGTATCCAAGCTAAGTCAGGCCTCAGAAATCAGAGCATAGAAAGAGGCTGGGCTGGCTACTTAAATGAAAGGATTTCGAAGCAAAATCCTTGCTAATTCGACAAGGATTGTATTCTTTAATTATTTCTCTATTTTTTATTACTTAATTTAAAAATTTCCAAAATTTTTTATTCTATATTCTAATGGATTTTATTCTTCTTCTTCGGATTCAAAATAAAAGAATAAGTAGAAGAATTAAGTTAAGTCAATCCAAAAAAGAAAGGAGGTTCATGGCCAAGGGGAAAGATGTTAGAATCAGAGTTATTTTGGAATGTATCAGTTGTGTTCGAAAAGGTGCCAATAAGGAATCGAGGGGGATTTCTAGATATAGTACTCAAAAGAATCGCCACAATACACCCGGACAATTAGAATTAAAAAAATTTTGTCGTTATTGTCGCAAGCATACGACTCATGGCGAAATCAAAAAATAGGAGCATCGTGTGTTCGATCTTTCCAAAGAACAGATTTAATATATAGAACATAGATAGAATACAAAATACAAATCAACTCATTTGATTTCAGGTAGATATTATTTCATATGTATAGAGGGTATTCATATACTATATATGAATCAAATAATAAAATAATATATGGACCAAAGAAAGACTACTTCTTTTGGATCCAAAATTAATAAAATAAAGAAATCTTTTTTTTTCAAATTTTTAAATAAAGAATAAATCATGTATACATCTAAACAACCTTTTCATAAATCTAAGCAACCCTTTCGTAAATCCAAGCAAACTTTTCCAAAATCCAAGCAAACTTTTCGTAAATCCAAGCAAACTTTTCGTAAATCTAAACAAACTTTTCGTAAATCCAAACAACCTTTTCGTAGGCGTCCTCGGATTGGCCCGGGGGATCGAATTGATTATAGAAACATGAGTTTAATTAATCGATTTATTAGTGAACAAGGAAAAATATTATCGAGACGAATAAATAGATTAACCTTGAAACAACAACGATTAATTACTCTTGCTATAAAACAGGCTCGTATTTTATCTTTCTTACCATTTCGTAACTATGAGAATGAGAAGCAATTTCAAGCCCAGTCAATTTCAATAATCATAGGTCCTAGACCCAGAAAAAATAGACATATTCCTCAATTAACGCAAAGGTTCAATTCCAATCGAAACTTAAGAAACTCCAACCAGAATTTAAGAAACAACAATCGGAACTTAAGTTCCGATTGTTGATGTTTTATTCGAAAGGGCCAGACCTATATAAAGAAAGTAATCCAGTTTTGATTCTTGTGTTTGTTATAAGAAAGAAAAATGGGGAAGAAGAAATAGTTTTTTTATTTATTGTAACATGCTCGTTGATTCCTACCACTTAATCTTAATTTATTGTATCTTCCCGGAGTTCCCTCTCCGGGAATTCGGTTTTAATTATTCCTGTATATTACTTTTTTATCCATTTAATTGATGATCTTTATTTTATTGGAAATCGTGTAAAGATTATTTGGATTTGATACAGCTACTTGTGCAAGCATTTTACGATTAAGAATCAATTCCTTCTTGTACAGATTGTGTATTAATTTACTATAACTATTGAATACTTTGTATATCCGCGTTGCTGCGTTTATCCGAGTGATCCACAAACGACGAAAATCCCTCTTTTGCCTGCCTCTATCTCGATGAGAGGAAACAAAAGCTCTTCTTACTTGTTGAGTAATCATTCGATTAAGTCTTAAATGAGCCCCTCTAAAGTTTGAGGCAAATGAACGCATTTTTGTTCGTCGTCTCCGAGCTATATATCCTCGCGGAACTCTGGTCATTGAATCAAATTAACCTTAATGAATAACTAATGATTTCTCTTCTTTTAGCCATCCTTTTTCCCATTAATAACAAAACGAATTATTCCGATATATAAAATATTAATTCCAATGGCTTTTGCTACTGTAACCTTCCCAACCACTATTTTTTATTCTATTCCCTTCAGTTATTTCGCATAGAAATAACAAATTCTAACGATACTAAAAAAAATAGTGGGTTCCATCGTTTCTATGGTTCCCTTTAAAACGGTGAGGCCCTCTCTATACACCGGAGCCCTTTCTTTCATTTCATCAAAAGGTATTGTGAACTTGTATAGTTCACATTCTTTGGCTCTACCTATCCATTATAGAGTAAATAGCTCTTTTCACAATAAGAGTTATCCATACAGTGACGGCATTTAATTATGAAAGTTGGCTAAGTAGCTGACCCTGTTAGTCCGTTCTTTTAAGATAAAGGAGCATAAGCCTTTTTCTTTTTATTACTATTTCCTCCGCTTAATGGATAACCTTTTTCTACCAATGGGGGAATTGCTTCTTATTTCCAATTTAGATGATTGGATTTGCACCAAAGGAAACCATAAATTCCATATTACCATAGAAATCTAGGATAGAGAAGCTCTATCCTATTCATTGGTACCGATCATGGATACTTCAAAAATTGTATTATTTGTTTGAACTCATGATCCGAACGAGTCGCACATACACCCTAGCACATGTTCCTCGACGCTGAGGACATCCCTTAAGCGCGGCCGATTTTCTAGCATTTCGTATTGGCTGTCTTGCGTTTCTAATAAGTTGTTTAACCGTTGGCATGTCGTATGTATATAGGAAAAAAGGATTGGTTTAGATCGATCTTAACCTGATGATTGATCATCATGAAGTATTTCTATTTTCTATTAAATCGCAGAAAACCTGAATTTAGGTTTGAAATAAATTTACAAGAAATCGGGCCACTACCAATCCTTAAACATTTCTGGAAACCACACTGGATCAGTATCGCAGTGCTCGTCAATCATTTCATCCCCTACAATATCGACAAGTCCATAAGCTTTGGCTTCGTCTGCTGACATAAAAACATCCCTTTCCATGTCTTCGGATACAACCCAAAAAGGCTTGCCTGTTCTTAGTGCATAAACCCTTGTGATCATTTCGCGAACTTTGTGTAACTCTTCCACTTCTAGTAAAAATTCTGGTGTCCTTGCCCGATAATAAGCACTAGCGGGTTGGTGAAGCATAATCCTCGCGTGAGGGAATGCTATACGCTTGGTGGGTTCTCCTCCAAGCAGAATGAAGGATGCCATGGACGCAGCTATTCCGAGGCATATTGTATATATATCTGGTGTCACCGTTTGCATCGTATCAAAAATAGCCATTCCTGAGATTAGCCACCCGCCTGGGGAGTTTATAAACAAAAAAATATCGCTAATTCCATCTTCTATACTGAGATATACCATGAGACCTGTAATATGATTCGTGATCTCGCAACGAATCTCTTGACCTAAAAAAAGTGTCCTTTCTCGATACATAACATTGTATAAGTCAACCCAAGTCGCTTCTTCATCTCCGGGAATCCGGTAAGGTACTTTTGGAACACCAATGGGCATATTAGATTAATATTATTAAATTTAAGTAAGAAAACTACACTTTAATATGGAAACGTAAGAATGGAAGAGAAAGAAAGAATCCGCAGTTTATTGTCTTCTTTTTTTCTTATTCTATATGAATACTTTTTTCTTATTCTATATGAATACTATAGATTCTATTAATATGTAGATTGAAATAATACATAGATTGAAAGGTTATATCTATAAGGAAGGTAAGACAGATTGAATAAAGAAAAAGGAATCGGTGATTGGAATGATAAACAAAGAGGGATAGGGATCTATTCTTCGTTTTTTTTTCAAATAGGCCAAGCTATCCATTGCATATTGGCACTTATCGAGTATAGAATAGATCTGCTTCTCTTTCTTCTTACGAACAGAATTGGCTTCTTATTTTTAATGGAATGAAATAAATATTCACGCTTTCTGACACAGAATCCCCTAGAGGGGTTAGGTACATAGGATATGGATAGTCTTTTCCAATGCGATAAAATAAAGCGACATCGTGTCTATTTTTCTTTGCTAAAGGGGTATTTCCATGGGTTTGCCTTGGTATCGTGTTCATACTGTTGTATTGAATGATCCGGGTCGATTGCTTTCGGTGCATATAATGCACACAGCTCTAGTTTCTGGTTGGGCCGGCTCGATGGCTTTATACGAATTAGCGGTTTTTGATCCCTCTGATCCTGTTCTGGATCCAATGTGGAGACAAGGTATGTTCGTCATTCCCTTCATGACTCGTTTAGGAATAACCAATTCATGGGGTGGCTGGAGTATTTCAGGAGGAACTGTAACGAATCCGGGTATTTGGAGTTATGAAGGTGTGGCAGGTGCGCATATTGTGTTTTCTGGCTTGTGTTTCTTGGCAGCTATCTGGCATTGGGTATATTGGGACCTAGAAATATTCTGTGATGAGCGGACGGGAAAACCCTCTTTGGATTTGCCCAAGATCTTTGGAATTCATTTATTTCTTGCAGGGGTGGCTTGCTTTGGCTTTGGCGCATTTCATGTAACGGGTTTGTATGGTCCTGGGATATGGGTGTCCGATCCTTATGGACTAACTGGAAAAGTACAAGCTGTAAATCCTGCGTGGGGTGTAGAAGGTTTTGATCCTTTTGTTCCGGGGGGAATAGCTTCTCATCATATTGCTGCGGGTACATTGGGCATATTAGCGGGCCTATTCCATCTTAGTGTCCGTCCGCCTCAACGTCTATACAAAGGATTACGTATGGGCAATATTGAAACTGTACTTTCCAGTAGTATCGCTGCTGTTTTTTTTGCAGCTTTCGTAGTTGCCGGAACTATGTGGTATGGGTCAGCAACTACCCCAATCGAATTATTTGGGCCTACTCGTTATCAGTGGGATCAGGGATACTTTCAGCAAGAAATATATCGAAGAGTTAGCGATGGGTTAGCCGAAAATCTGAGTTTATCAGAAGCTTGGTCTAAAATTCCCGAAAAATTAGCCTTTTATGATTATATTGGTAATAATCCGGCAAAGGGGGGATTATTCAGAGCAGGCTCAATGGACAATGGGGATGGAATAGCTGTTGGATGGTTAGGACATCCCGTCTTTAGAGATAAAGAACGGCGCGAGCTTTTTGTACGCCGTATGCCTACTTTTTTTGAAACATTTCCGGTTGTTTTGGTAGATGAAGAGGGAATTGTGAGAGCGGACGTTCCTTTTAGAAGAGCAGAATCCAAATATAGTGTTGAACAAGTAGGCGTAACAGTGGAGTTCTATGGTGGCGAACTAAATGGAGTAAGTTATTCTGATCCTGCTACTGTAAAAAAATATGCGAGGCGTTCCCAATTAGGGGAAATTTTTGAATTAGATCGGGCTACTTTGAAATCGGATGGTGTTTTTCGCAGCAGTCCAAGGGGTTGGTTCACTTTTGGTCATGCTACCTTTGCTTTGCTCTTCTTTTTCGGACACATTTGGCATGGCGCTAGAACCTTGTTCCGAGATGTTTTTGCTGGTATTGATCCAGACTTGGATGCTCAAGTGGAATTTGGAACATTCCAAAAAGTTGGAGATCCTACTACAAGGAGACAGGCAGTCTGATACCACATTGCTATGGTATCTTTCATCTCTTTTTTTTGATTTGACATGGGAAACATCTCCCATCCTTTCTTTGACTCTTTTTCTTTCTTTATATGGGAAATGATCCCAAATGACAAATGAATAGGTGTGGAAGTTATAATTGTAAATAAACCACGATCGAATCTATGGAAGCATTGGTTTATACGTTCCTTTTAGTTTCGACTTTAGGGATAATTTTTTTCGCTATCTTCTTCCGAGAACCACCTAAGGTTCCGACTAAAAAAATGAAATAATTTCATTGAAGTAAGAAGTCTCCCCATCTGGGAGACTTCTTACTTCAATTAGTCCCCGTGTTCTTCGAATGGATCTCTTAATTGTTGAGAGGGTTGCCCAAACGCGGTATATAAGGCATACCCAGTAAAGCTTATAAGTAAACCAGATATGGAGATGGCGACTAAAGTTGCTGTTTCCATTTTTATAGAATTTCAAGATTACAATGGATCTACTAAAAGATCGTGTATTTACAATTACAACGGAATAGTATACAAAGTCAACACCAATGATTAAATAGAATTTATGGCTACACAAACCATTGAAGATAGTTCTAGACCTGGGCCAAGACGAACTCGCGCAGGTAGTTTATTGAAACCCTTGAATTCGGAATATGGGAAAGTAGCTCCGGGTTGGGGGACTACTCCTTTTATGGGGGTCGCAATGGCTTTATTCGCGATATTCCTATCTATTATTTTAGAAATTTATAATTCTTCTGTTTTACTGGACGGAATTTTAATGAGTTAGGTTTCTACTAACTAAAACTACGAAGTCATAGTTTTTCCATCCAAAAAAGCCTTTCTACTTTAAGCTCTACATTTCTAGACATTCTGGTAGTTCGACCGTGGAATTTTTTTGTTTCGGTATCTCTGGAATATGAGTGTGTGACTTGTTAAAATTGATCCTATTGATAATACATAGAAAGGGCCTGTTATCTCTATCAAGATGATTCTAATTCGTCGGATATTATTTATTCTAGTATCTGGAACACGAAATAGATAGAGTGGATCAAGAAAAAAAAGGAACTATGATTCATACTCACTATTCAGACCTCGCAACCAGACTGAAAAAAATTCAAGTAGTTTTTAATAAAAAATAAAAAAAGAAAATTTCTTCCTTCCAAATTAGTTTGCCCAAAAGACAACTTTTTTTCTCTCGATTTTGTCGAGTTATTACACCAATTCAATAAATGATCATCAAGCGGTTCTTATTCGAAGAACCCTTGCCTTTTGTTTAGCTTGAGACTCAATCATCGTGGCTCTAGTATGAATCTAAGGTTTTAATTGAACTGATTCATAGGATCGCAACAAGATAATTTCTATCAGAAAACTACTAGAATTTTTGCTTTATCTATTTACTAGTAAAACAAAACAAGAGTAAATTCGCATTACGCACAAAAAAAGAAATCCAAAATAGGGAAGAGAAAAGTCAAGAGGCCTCTAATGACCAACATAAGGCAAAGAAAGAAAGACAGATGAGCCAACTTGAGATTTTTTGGCATTATCATCACAAAGAATAAATTCTGGATTTTTCTTATTTCATATCTTCAAGGCAAATCGACCCAATCCAGTGGCTGGTGAAGTTTTGAACCCTTTTTTTTCTAATATCCGTTGAAAATTTGTGTGTTTCTGCTTGAGCCGTACGAGATGAAATTTTCATATACGGTTCTCGGAGGGGGACTCGGGTTAGTTACCTATCTCAATAAAGTATATGATTGGTTTGAGGAACGTCTTGAGATTCAGGCAATTGCGGATGATATAACTAGTAAATATGTTCCTCCTCATGTCAACATATTTTATTGTTTAGGGGGAATTACACTTACTTGTTTTCTAGTACAAGTCGCTACAGGTTTTGCTATGACTTTTTACTACCGCCCAACCGTTACAGAGGCTTTTTCCTCGGTTCAATACATAATGACCGAGGCCAACTTTGGTTGGTTAATCCGATCAGTTCATCGATGGTCAGCAAGTATGATGGTTCTAATGATGATCCTGCACGTATTTCGTGTGTATCTCACAGGTGGATTTAAAAAACCCCGCGAATTAACTTGGGTCACAGGTGTGGTTTTGGGTGTATTGACTGCATCGTTTGGTGTAACTGGTTATTCTTTGCCTTGGGATCAAATTGGTTATTGGGCAGTCAAAATTGTGACAGGTGTACCTGAAGCGATTCCGGTAATAGGATCGCCTTTAGTGGAGTTATTGCGTGGAAGTGCTAGTGTGGGCCAATCCACTTTGACTCGTTTTTATAGTTTACATACTTTTGTACTGCCTCTGCTTACTGCCGTATTTATGTTAATGCACTTTCCAATGATACGTAAGCAAGGTATTTCGGGTCCTTTATAGGGAAGGCATATCATAGAGAAAGATAATTCTAATTCTCATATATCATATCGGGTAGGTTGTGGTATTTCATTGCTACAAACATGGGTTATTGTAAAATAAGACATGTCATTTGGATACTTTTCTTCAACTCCGAAGTATTTTGATACAAATAGTTGAAGTTCATTTTATGAAAGAAAATAAGGCGGATTATGGGAGTGTGTGACTTGAATTATTGATTTGGGCATGCAGATAAAGAATTGGATCTGCCACATTAGAATTCACAACCAAAGGTGTCTCCGCATCCAATCAACACGTAAGTCCCCTATCTAGGAAGGATAGGCTGGTTCACTTGAGGAGAATATTTTCTATGATCATACCCCGACCATGTCATCCATGAACAGGCTCCGTAAGATCCCATAGAGTAGAAATGGAATAAGTCATATCACATGATCTAATTCTCTATTTATTACACTTACTTTTTTTATTATAGTATGGAAATGCATTCATTTTCTTTGCATCGATTGCGATCCGCAATACTATCGGAGTAAAAGAAGGTATCTAAGGAAGAGAGTAGGCTCGACTTTTTGATTTTTTATTAGTAACAAGTAAATACTTTGTTTGGACGTAATAAATTTGGGATATTGAGGGGATAAACACCAACTAATCAAGAGACATGAGACAATCCACAAAGCAATTGATCATGATCAAATTTGCAAGCCCACTTGGATATTGAGCATTTACCCATAAGAATAGGATTCTTTTCAATGAGTAGTTGTAGGTGCAACTTCGGAAAAGAGAATCTGATAAAGCTTTTCTTACCTAGAGTCATTGAGTCATTATATACCTTATTCTATTATGGATCTTCCACGGTCTTTTTTCTTTCATTCTTGCTCGAGCCGGATGATGAAAAATTCTCATGTCCGGTTCCTTTGGGGGATGGATCCTAAAGAATTCACCTATCCCAATAACAAAGAAACCTGACTTAAATGATCCTGTATTAAGAGCAAAATTAGCTAAAGGGATGGGACATAATTATTACGGGGAACCCGCGTGGCCCAACGACCTTTTATATATTTTTCCAGTAGTAATTCTAGGTACTATTGCATGTAATGTAGGTTTAGCGGTTCTCGAGCCGTCAATGATTGGTGAACCGGCGGATCCGTTTGCAACTCCTCTGGAAATATTACCCGAGTGGTACTTCTTTCCCGTATTTCAAATACTCCGTACAGTACCCAATAAGTTATTGGGCGTTCTCTTAATGGTTTCTGTGCCAACGGGCTTATTGACAGTACCCTTTCTAGAGAATGTCAATAAATTCCAAAATCCATTTCGTCGCCCAGTAGCTACGACCGTTTTTTTAATCGGTACTGCAGTAGCTCTTTGGTTAGGTATTGGAGCAACATTACCCATTGAAAAATCCTTAACTTTAGGTCTTTTTTAGGGATTTTTCAGGTTGATTCATTCAACCGTGAAGTACCGTGCATAGGTATCTAGGGAATAGTTACTTCCAAGTGAATCTTCCCTAGATACCTAAAATCCATTTTATTATGATCCATTTCGCGAAAATATAGATTGTGCCAAAGATGCAAAATTTTTTTCTTTTTTTTTTTATTCTAACTCGAAAAATAAGAAGAGGAAAAATTGCAATGGATTTAAAGCGAGAACTTATTCTTAGGTAAATCAATTGGGAGATGCTTCTCTAGAGTGTCCCATATCTGTTTTCCTTCTTCTATACGAAAACTCTCAATTCTCATAAGACCTTCTTCAGTCTTACTCAAAAGGTCCAATAGTGTATGTATATTGGCCCTTTTGAGACAATTATACGTTCTAGAAGGCAATTCTAATTGATCAATAAAAATACAATTCAATGGAATTCCTTTTTTGTTTTTCTTTAGATTAGTTAATTTTTTTTGAAAGGTTAAAAGGGGTGGAGTAAACCTGTTTTTATTTTCTTCGAAACTAGTGCCCTCTTCCTCCGCGTGTAGAAAAGGAAGAAATAAATCAATCAAATTACGAGAAGCCTCATAAAGCGCTTCCTTAGGGGTTAAACTTCCATTCGTCCATATTTCTAGAAAAAGTATCTCGTGTTTTTCATTTCCATTCCCACAAGAAAAAATACTATAATTCACATTTCGAACAGGCATGGATACAGCATCTATGGGATAACTTCCATCTTGACAGTTCTTTCTGAGTTCCGTGTGATATCCGCGATCCCTCTTGATCTGTAACTCAATACAGAAATCAATGGGCTCTGTCAAGTTAGCTATAGGTTGTGCCATATCAACGATCTCTACGGAAGGGGGTAAGATGATATCTTGAGCAGTTATGTATCTAGGACCTTTGACACAAATTGATGCGTTTCTAACTCCATAGAGATTACTTCTCAATACAATTTCTTTCAAATTTAGTAAAATTTCTTGTACGGATTCTTCAATACCTGCTATTGTAGAATATTCGTGTGGCACGCTCCCAAATTTTGCACGTGTGATACATGTTCCTTCTATTTCTCCAAGTAAAGCTCTTCGCAAGGCAATACCGACGGTATCCGCTTGACCTTTTCTAAGCGGGGACAAAATGAAACGACCATAATAAAGACGCTTACTATCTACTCTTGATTCAACACACTTCCACTGTAGTGTTTGAGTGGATCCTGCTACCTCCTCTCGAACCATAATAGACTAGTATTATTATTTGATCATTGAATCGTTTATTTCTCTTGAAAGCGGTTTAATTCTTTTACAGACGTCTTTTTTTAGGAGGTCGACATCCATTATGCGGCATAGGTGTTACATCGCGTATACAACTTAATCGTACACCACTTTTAGCAATGGCTCGTAATGCGGCATCTCTTCCACTACCAGCACCCTTTACCATAACTTCTGCTCGTTGCAAACCCACTGTACGAATAGCATCTACTGCAGTTCTTTGACCAGCATAGGGTGATGCTTTTCTTGAGCTTTTGAATCCACAAGTACCCGCGGAGGACCAGAAAACCACTCGACCCTGCGGGTCTGTAACAGTTATAATGGTATTGTTGAAACTAGCTTGAACATGAATAACTCCTTTTGTTATTCTACGTGCACTCTTCCGTAAACTAAAACGCGCATTCCTACGCAAACCAATACGCACTTTCCTACGTGAACCAATTTTTGGTATAGCTTTTGTCATATTTTATTATCTCATAAATAGGAGTTAGAAATAACAAAAAGAAAAAAAGATACAAAGATATCCGTTTCAGGGTAAAATATATCCTTTACTTTAATTATTTTATTTGGAATTTGGACATTTCCGTGGGTACTTTTTTTTACTTTTTAGAAAGTAAAGTTCTTTTTCGAAAGATTACCCCTGTCTTTGTTTATGCTTCGGATTGGAACAAATAACTCTAATTCGTCCACGCCTACGAATCAGTCGACATTTTGTACAAATTTTACGAACAGAAGCTCTTATTTTCATATTTCTGTATTCCTTTCTTAAACTAAGAATCTAATCTTTGGGAAAAAATAAGTCTCTTTGCTTGAATTTTGGAACTTTGAATTTATTACCCTAGAAAAAAAAAGAAAAACCTAATCCTTTGAATCTTTGGTATCCTTCAAATCTTCGGTATCCTTCAAATCTTCGGTATCCTTCGAGTCTTCGGTACGCTTCGAATCCTTATGGGGAAGTCTATAAATTATACGTCCCTTGCTTGAATCATAACGACTTACTTCAATTTTGACCCTATCCCCCATCAGTATTCGTATAGAACTAGACCGGATCTTTCCTGAAATATAGCCCAGGATGATGGCGTCATTCTCTAGGCGAACGCGGAACATTCCGTTGGGTAAGGCTTCCGTAACTAAACCTTCAAAAGTGACTTTTGCTTCTCTCGGGTTTTTTTTTTCTCTCCTATTTTTTTTTTCTGTCATATTTTTTTTTCTCCTATTTTTCTATTTTTACTTTCAAATAAAAAAAAACGTTGTATTTTTATTTGAAAAATAGGAAGTTCGAGATAGAATTTGGGTACTATAACTATAGAAGGGGCGATTACCATATATAACATAAGACTTCTCCCCCAATTCTGTTTAGTCGAGCTTCTCGATCTGTCATTATACCTCGGGAAGTAGAAAGAATAGCAATTCCCATTCCGCCCAAAACTTTAGGAATTCCTTGATAGTTGGCATAAATTCGTAAGCCGGGTCGGCTGATACGCTTTAAAAAGGTTCTAGTTCTATATATTCCTTTTCTAGTCTTTCTCTTTTGATGTCGCAAAGTTGAAACCAAGAAATATCTGTTACTTTCCTGATGTTTCCGAACACTTTCAATAAAACCCTCTCGTAGAAGTATTTTAACAATGTTTTCGGTAATATTTGTAGATACTACTCGAACTGTTCCTTTTTTATTCATGTCCGCGTTTCTTATAGAGGTTAGTAAATCAGCAATAGTGTCCTTGCCCATAAGACTCTAATTCTAGGTTCCTCCTAATTTTTCTATAATCAACATGTTTTCTTTTTTTTCTTTTAATTTTGTATTTTAAAGCATATACGTGAAACACAATCTACGAATTTTTTCTTTGATCTATATCTTGCCTACTAGTATTTATAATACTTCAGGAGCTAATGAAACTATTTTCGTAAAATTCAATTCTCTCAATTCCTCGGCGATCGCGCCAAAAACTCGAGTTCCTTTTGGATTTCCTTTTTGATCAATGATAACCGCTGCATTGTCATCATAGCGTATTATTATACCGTCTTCGCATTTGAACTCTTTACATGTACGTACAATTACAGCTCGAATTACTTCGGATCTTTCCAGAGGCATTTGGGGCACTGCGTCTTTGATTACAGCAACAATAACATCACCAATACGAGCATATCGCTGATTACTAGCAGCTCCTATGACTCGAATACACATCAATTTTCGAGCTCCACTGTTATCTGCTACATTTAAAAGGGTCTGAGGTTGAATCATATTATTTGGATTTCAATTTGTTATTTCAATGCAAAAGGATGACAGAAATATTGTCCTTTCAGAAAGAAAAACCTGGTTTTTTTATCTTCAATACTCCTTTTTTTGGGTTCTATATCTCTAATCGAAGAAATTGACTTCGTATGGGCATTTTACTGGCAGCTATGGAGATAGCTGCTCTAGCTACAGTTTCGGATACTCCGCCCATTTCATAAAGTATTCGACCTGGTTTAACAACGGCTACCCAATATTCGGGGGATCCCTTTCCTGAGCCCATACGTGTTTCCGTGGGTCTTAGTGTAACCGGTTTGTCGGGAAATATACGTACCCATAGTTTTCCACCACGACGTGCATATCGTGTCATTGCTCTTCGTCCTGCTTCTATCTGTCTCGACGTGATCCAAGCGGGTTCAAGTGCTTGAAGAGCATATCTACCAAAACAAATACGATTGCCTCGGCAGGATTTTCCCTTCATTCTTCCTCTATGTTGTTTACGAAATCTGGTTCTTTTGGGGTTATAGTCGATGGTTCTTTCTTAGTTCCATCTCTACTGCAAAACTGGACATGAGAGTTTCTTCTCATCCAGCTCCTCGCGAATGAAATGAGAAAGCGTGCAAATTTATCTAATTCCATAATATTCCAAAATATTATGGATAGATGCACATTAATAGATAATAGAAAAAGTTAGGTTTTTTTAATATTTAATTTGTTAAAATAGAAAAATATATAGTCAAGAAAGAAGATCTAGAATATATCTAGATGTGTGTGTCTATTTATCCGTATTATATATTTATAGATAATGTAATCTTTCTTAAAAAAAAATCTCCTTATTTTTACTCTTATTGAATCAAGGATTTCGCGGGCGAATGTTTACTCTTTCCTGTCTTATTTGTTAATTTATATTATAACCTTACCAAATAAGGCAATTTTTTTGGTTTGTTCCGCCATCCCACCCAATGAAGTATTAGGATTCTTTTCAAAAAAATCCTATGCAGTCATAGGTTCTGTCGTTCCCACTACTTCTCCTTTAATGGTTAGGTCTGAATCCCACAATGGAGCTTCCAAAAAATTTCTTTCCGAGTCAATTTTCTCAGTTTTATTAACCCGGGCCGCTCTTTATTATTGCTTCAAATTTTTATTTCTTGTTTTTCGAATTCTCTGTTATTTTTATTATATTGATGCTTTATCACATTGCCTTTTATGATGTAACTCATAGACCATACATATTGGAATCCTATATCTTTCTTATTCCTCTTCTTTCTTTCTATCATCCCTCCTTTTATCCACATCCCTTTAGTTTTGCTTCACAACCTAGAATCTATTTTCTTTTTTAGAAATAAAATTTCAGTTGCTACAACTATATGATAGATCTACTCATTTATGATAGGTGTATTTATTCATATAGTGACTGTTTCTTAGTTAGGATCTCGACAATACGAAGCAATAGGTTGGTTATTAGTTAATTTTCTATAATTACTAAGTTTTTTTCTTTTTCTATTTATAGTAGGGTTCAGTCAATTTTTTTTGAATCTCCTTTTTCGACTCTAAAGAAAAAACTAACGAGCCACACACTAAGCATAGCAATTATATTAAAAGATTTATCAATTTTCATTAAATCTTATAGAAAGAGGTAGAATTTCTTCTTTTTTTTAAGGGATTTCAGGAAAAATAAGGCTCTTGTCATTTTTTATTCTATCACTGAACAGAATGGGAAGACAAGGCTAGTTATTCTTCGTCTACGAATATCCAAATTTTTACACCTAATACTCCATAGATAGTTCGAATTGGATAGCAGCAATAATCAATTTTAGCGCGAATTGTTTGGAGGGGAAGTCTACCCTTTTTAATGCATTCGGCACGTGCAATTTCTTTCCCTGCGAGACGACCTGCAATTTTTACTTTTACTCCCCTTATATCTGCTTTTTTAGTTAATTCAATGGCTTTTTTCATTGCCTTTCGGAATGAAACTCTATTTTTTAATTGGAAAGCTATATATTCTGCAAGAATGTTAGGTTGTCTATAAGGTTCTTTAACTTTTTCAATAGCAATATTAAGTCTCTGGTTTACAGAATTAACTTCCTTTTGTAGATCTTTCTCTAATTCTTCGATTGCTCCTTTTTTCTTTAATAAATTGGGGAATCCAATATGAATTATGACGTGGATCGTATCAATTTCTTTTTTAATTTCTATATGTGTAATTACTTCGGAACTTGAGCCTGAGTCCATTTTTCTATTATGTGTAATTACTTCGGAACTTGAGTCTGATTCTATTTTTCTATTCGAGCCTTTTTTCCTATTCTTTTGTATATAGTTCTTGATACAATTCCTTATTTTTTTATCTTCCTGTAGACCTTCAGAATAATTTTTTGGTTGTGCGAACCAAAAGGAATGGTGATTTTGGGTTGTACCAAGTCTGAAACCGAGTGGATTTATTTTTTGTCCCATATTTTTCTATTCTATTTTTTTTACTGGGAATCTAAATCTTAGATGGATCTAAAGATTATTTAGATTTCTTTACTATATTTAGTACAATTGTTATATGACACATGGTTTTTTTTATGGGAGAACTACGCCCTCGAGCTCGAGGTCTTAATTTTTTCATAATAGTACTCCTACTGACTTCGGCTTTAGTGATGAATAAATTAGCTTTGTCGAAATCCCTATAATGAGTAGCATTTGCTGCTGCCGAATAAACCAACTTTAGGATGGGATAAGATGCTCGATAAGGCATGAGGTTCAGTATCATAACAGTTTCTTCGTAGTAACGCCAGCGAATCTCATCAAGAACTCTTTGTGCTTTGAAAACAGACATATGGATGCGTTTTTGTGCTTTGAAAACCCGTTCGAATTTAAGTAGACGATCGGTTGGAACTTTCCTTGCGAGTTTCCTTAGCCCACTCTTCTTCTTCTTTATTCTAGGGGTATACTTTACCAGTTTGAAACTTGTCATAAATAAGGTTATTCCCCGCCTACCTTTGTTTTTTTTATTTTGAATCTTTCTATTCTGAATTCAGTTAACGACGAGATTTAGTATCTTTTCTTGCACTTTCATAACTCGTGAAATGCCGAGTAGGCACGAATTCCCCCAATTTGCGACCTACCATAGGATTTGTTATGTAAATAGGTATATGTTCCTTTCCATTATGAATCGCGATTGTATGGCCAACCATTGCGGGTAGAATGCTAGATGCCCGGGACCACGTTACTATTGTTTCTTTCTCCTCCTTCATATTGACCTTTTCTATTTTTGCCAATAAATGATGAGCTACAAAAGGATTCGTTTTTTTTCGTGTCACAGCTGATTACTCCTTTTTCCATTTTAAAGAGTGGCATTCTATGTCCAATATCTCGATCGAAGTATGGAGGTCAGAATAAATAGAATAATGATGAATGGAACAAAGAGAAAAATCCTTTAGCTGGATAAGATAAGGGGCGGATGTAGCCAAGTGGATCAAGGCAGTGGATTGTGAATCCACCATGCGCGGGTTCAATTCCCGTCGTTCGCCCATCGCATTATTGCAAATTCCAAAAATGCAATTTTCCATATTCCTAGTTACGTATTTACTTACGGCGACGAAGAATAAAACTATCACTATATTTTTTCCTTTTCCTAGTTCTTCTTCCAAGCGCAGGATAACCCCAAGGGGTTGTGGGTTTTTTTCTACCAATGGGGGCTTTCCCTTCACCGCCCCCATGGGGGTGGTCCACAGGGTTCATAACTACCCCTCTTACTACGGGGCGTTTACCTAGCCAACACTTAGATCCGGCTCTACCCAAACTTTTTTGGTTCACCCCAACATTACCCACTTGTCCGACTGTTGCTAAGCAATTTTGGGATACCAAACGGACCTCCCCAGATGGTAATCTTAAAGTGGCCGATTTACCCTCTTTTGCAATCAGTTTCGCTACAGCACCTGCTGCTCTAGCTAATTGCCCACCCCTTCCACGTGTGATTTCTATGTTATGTATGGCCGTGCCTAAGGGCATATCGGTTGAAGTAGATTCTTCTTTTCTCTCAAAAAACCCCTTCCCAAACTGTACAAGCTTCTTCCAAAGCATACAGCTTTCTAGATGTATATGACGATCTCTAGACAGATGGATCTTATATGAATCGTATGATGAAGTACCACATGAGTGGATATATAGGAAAGGAATCCAAATCTGCCGAATCGCTCATGTTATGATCTTCTACATCCTAGGTCTCCGCGTTCCGTCATCTGGCTTATGTTCTTCATGTAGCATTCAGATCGAATGACTCTATGAAATTACGTCGATACTTCCACATATTATGGGTAACGTAGGAGACATCCCTATTTTCCCCGGGGGGTCTTAATTACCACTGCTTAGCTTTCAATTCGCCTCTGACCATCAAATTAAATGTGAATAACCCGTCCTCCTCTCTTTGAAACAAGGGGCGCTTCCGGTTCTGTGCGTGCTTCAAACAATTTTGTCTTCTCCATATTACCATATCTCTAGAGTCAATAATTTTCTATGAGGAACTACTGAACTCAATCACTTGCTGCCGTTACTCAACAGTTTTCTGTTGAGGTCTATCCCGTAGAGGTAGTCAAATTGGATCAGTGATCGATTTCTAGGTTTCGTCGTAAACCTAATTGGTTACTTCCAATTACGTAAATCAATAGTTCAAACCGCACTCAAAGGTAGGGCATTTCCCATTGATATAGGAACTTTTGTACCAGAAACAATAGTATCTCCAATTATAGCCCCTCTGGGATGTAAAATATATCTCTTCTCACCATCCCCATAGTGTATGAGACAAATGTATGCATTTCGATTAGGGTCGTATTCTATGGTTACGATTCTACCAGATATGTCTTTTTGATTCCGTCGAAAATCGATTTTACGGTATAGGCGCTTATGACCTCCCCCTCTATGCCTTGCGGTAATGATTCCTCTGGAATTACGACCTTTACCACAACGGTGCCGTCCATGGATCAAATTATTTCGTGGATTGGATTTCACTTGCCTGTCTACGGTTCCCTTGCGTGTGCTCGGGATAGGTGTTTTGTATAAATGTTTCGCCGTATTATTAAGTATTCTCCTTTAGTTTTTTTCTCTATCTAGAAGTGGAATAGAATAACCCGGTTGAAGGGTAATGATCATACGTCTGTAATGCATTGTATGTCCCAGAATAGGTCCCATTCTTCTACCCTTTCTGGGTAGTCGATGGCTATTCACAGCTACTACCTTAACACCAAAGAAGAGTTCGACCCAATGCTTTATTTCTGTCTTAGTGAATCCCGATTCGACATTAAAAGTATATTGATTCTTTCCCAATAAACGAAGACTTTTTTCTGTAAATACTGCGTATTTGATTCCATCCATAAATCGACTTTCCCTCCTATGCTCTGAGTTCCAGTATCGATAAGAATTCGAGTTCTTATTGTTCTTATGTTATGGTATGAATATACCATACCAATTCGTTATGTATGGATGATGGATGAGATTCCATGGATAGAGAGCCAGTTCCAATAGACTTATGGAACGTTCCCGTTCGCGTGCATCCAGCAGGAATTGAACCCGCAAATTTACCAATTATGAGTTGGGCGCTTTAACCATTCAGCCATGGATGCTTAACAGGGATCATCGTACATCGTAAATAACCAATTTTCATATAGAAAGACATATCATAGAAAAATGAAATCGAAAATATTCGGAGATGGCAAATATTCGGAGATGACTATGAAAACACCTCTCTGGATCCTCGAATTGAAAGAGAGATTGAGAGGGATCAAGAATCCTAATTCTCGCTATTTGGAATGGATCCAATTCTATTGAGTCTGACTCATAGTGATCATTTCTCTTTAGCAAAGAATGACCTTGGTTATCAAAGGATTGAACAACCGGGATCCATTTACTTATGATACCTAGTTGACATTGATAACAAGGATCTAATGAATTATGAGTTTAATAGATCCTCTTTAGCAGAAAGACGTATATTCCTTGCTCATTATCAGACAATCACTTATTCCCAAACCTCGTGTGGGGCTAATCGTTTTCATTTACCATCTCATGGAAAACCCTTTTCGTTCCGCTTAGCCCTATCGGGTATTTTAGTGATAGGTTCTATAGGAACTGGACGATCCTATTTGGTCAAATACCTAACGAAAAATTCCGATTTTCCTTTCATTAAGGTACGAGGGCTTCTTATTCCACAAGAACAAAAGCACCTTTTCATTCTTTCATATACTAGGGGTTTTTACTTGGAAAAGACAATGTTCCATACTAAAGGATTCGAGTCCATAACCACGAGTTCCAGTGCACTAGATCTTGTAGCACTTAGCAACGAGGCCCTATCCATTAGTATTCCACATAAGAAATCCATTATAGAAACTAATACAATTAGATTAGCTCTTCATAGACAAACTTGGGGTTTGCGAGCCAAGGTAAGACCGGCTCGGGATCATGGGACCCTTTTCTATCAGATAGGAGGGGCTCTTGTACAAAATAG